AAACTCTCTCGATTCTTATTTACTTGGAATGGTGATCCATAAATATATGGGTCCCTCTTATTTTCATAATTAATAGATCTATAAGATAAAAGATTATATCTATAGTATTTTTGAAAATTCTCATTTTGATTTGGTAATGAATATACTTCGTAATCGTTTTGTTTTTTGTAATGAATTAATAGGTCTTTTTCATATGAATTCTCTTTGTTTAAATCTTGATTTTGAATTGTACGACATTTATTGATTCTATTTTTCCATTTTGCTGCTATTAATCTAGACCATTTAATCTGAGATAAATGGTATTGATAATGACCTCTTAACCAGTTTTTCCATTGATTTATTCCAGAATTCCGAAGTTTCTTATGTCTTAATTCATAATGAATTATTCCTTGTTTTCCAAAATAATCTTTTATTGAAGTCTTAAGAAAAAAAGACGTTCCGTGATATTGAAGAATAGATCTTAACTTATACAAGTTAAGAACTTGTGTTTGTGATATTTTGTAAAATACATATGCTTGTGACAAGGAGGATAAGTCAAAAAAATTCTGTGAATTCTTATTACTAATATTATAAAGTGACTTTTTTATAGTCGAAATAAAATGAATTTTATTTTGATTTGTTTTATTAATTCTTTTTTTATTTTTTTTATTATTGTAAATGGATTTATCAATCATTTTTTTTGTTGATTCAACAAAAAGTTGTATATTAATTCTGGGAATATTAATAATAGATAGAAGGATATCTGCGTATATCCTTTCAGTGAAAAATTTTATAAAATAATGTAATTTACGGATTAATCGAGTATTTCTTCTTTTTAATATTTGCCAATTTGGTGATTCGAATCTTTTAGCATTATAACTTGTTTTATTAGGACTATCATTTATTTCTGGAGTCACTTTTTTTTTATTTTTTGTAATTCTTTTTATTTGATTTCTGATTGTGCTTGTTCTATCAGTCAGATCTTTCATTTTTTTTTCTGTCAGTAAAAAATTTGTCCAATATGTAGATTGAATTCGACTAAAGGATTTATGAATTATATGATTGCGGGTTATAGAATCTTTTTCTTTTTTTTTTTTAGTTTCGCTTGATTTATATATTTCTCTCAATCTAAATAATAGAATTGGATTTACTTTTGAGAGTTCTTTTTTTATTTTTTTTAAAAACGGAATGCCCTTGATAATCCATTTTTTTGTTTTTTTTGAGATATTTAGAAATTTTGTTCTTTCTTTTAAAACTTTTAGAAATATAAAATACTTTTTTTTCAATTTTCCAATTTTTTTTTCGAGTTTCTTAAAAATGGGTTCAAAAAAGGAAGGCCGTTTTTGGGGAGAACCAAAAGGAAGTTCAGCTTCCATTCCCCAAACCGTTAAAAAAAAAAAATCATCTTTTTGTCCTTTCTTTTTGATTCGATCTATATGAGAGGACCGTGGCTTAGATCTGTGCCAGGGTTTCAGACAGAAAGGAAATAGCATCTTTATTTGAATACCGTCTATTAACCAATTTTTCGGAAATTCTGTTTCTGATAATTGAACACCATTATAGGTGCATTTAACATGCATTTCTTTATTCCATTCATTTAAATCCTCAGACCACTCAGGAAATTGTAATAATAGCATACGGCCAATATTTTTAGCTATTATCAATGACGGTAATATAATATATTTTCTAAGAATCGATTGAGTTATTAACATGGAACCTCTTATTACTTGAGCAAATGGAATGGTATCCCAGGCTTCTGCTACTTCTATCCGCGCTTTCTCTTTTCTTTTGTTCTCTTCTTTTTTGTCCTTTTCCTTTTTTTCCCTTTCTTTTATTTCTTCTTCTGTATAATCTGAAATTTTGAATTCTGCTCCCTTTCCTATACAATTTCTAAAAATGAGTTTTATCAGTTCGGAGATATCAAAAAAAAAAGGGTGTGATTTGTCTATTCTGTCCAAAAAAAGCGGAGAATGTGCATTTGCTTGAAAAAGTTCCCAAATAACTGTTTTACATCTTTGGGCTCGCATTGAACCTTTGATTATGTCTCGACGAAAATCAGATTGTTGCGAATATCGTATCAAAGCTACTTCGTCTCTTTTATTAGAATTATTAGTATCCTTATTATTAGGATCGGTATTTCCCCGGTTATCAGTAAAAATCACTACACGTTTGGCTTTTCTTGAACGAATCTGATAATCTATTGGTACTTCTTCTTCACTTTCTCCTTCCTGTTGTTCTAATTCGTTGATTAATTTGTATGACCATCGAGGGACTTTTTTACTGATTTCTTTTATTCCAATAGATTTTTTTTTTTTTTTTTGATCATTAAGATCACTTCTAATTGCATTGAATAAAAATTTTGTTTTATTTTCGGAATCCATTCTTCCTTGTTCTGAAAATAAAGAAGATCCTTTCAAATTCAAATTTGATTTAAGTTCACTGATTAAAGTCAAGAAATAACTCATTTTTGTTGATAATGGGTTGTTATCAAATATATCTGTTTTATCTTTAAATTCTCGAG